GCAGCTCGATAAGAGCCTATCCCTGGGGCTAACATAATATAACCCAATTGAGACATTGTAGAATAGGCTAAACTTCTCTTAATATCTCTTTGAGCAAGAGCTAAAGTAGCTCCTAATAGTACCGTTATTACACCTATCAAAGAAATGAGATTCATTATGTAAGGTATGACTGTGAAAAGCGGAAGAAATCGAGCGACAAGAAAAATGCCTGCTGCTACCATAGTAGCAGCATGGATAAGAGCCGAAATAGGAGTAGGCCCCTCCATGGCATCAGGTAACCATACATGAAGGGGAAATTGTGCGGATTTAGCAACTGCACCGACGAATAATAGGGAGGCACACAGAGTAGCAAATAAAGAGTTGACCCCATTATTACGGATCAGGTTATTGAAGATTTCGAACAAATCTCGAAATTCGAAACTCCCTGTTATCCAATAAAAACCTAAGATTCCTAATAATAACCCAAAATCCCCTACACGATTAGTTACAAACGCTTTTTGACAAGCATTTGCGGCAGCCGGTCGTGTGAACCAAAAACCTATTAATAAATACGAACACATTCCCACTAGTTCCCAAAAAATATGAATTTGTATCAAATTGGAACTAGTAACTAATCCCAACATGGAAGTATTGGAAAAACTCATATAAGCAAAAAATCTCAAATATCCTTGATCATGAGACATATAATTGTCACTATAAATAAGAACCGTGATTCCAACCGTAGTGATTAGTATTGACATAATAGAAGTAAGTGGATCGATCAAGTAGCCGAACTCTAAGGAAAAATCAGTATTGATGGTCCAAGACCATAGATGTTGATAGATAGAACTGCCATTTATCTGTTGAATAGACAGATCGGACGAAAAAACCATAACTATACTTAGCAATGAAACACTAGGAAAAGTCCACATACGACGCAAATTTTTTGTTGCGGTCGGAACAAGCAGAAGTCCCAATCCTATTGACATAGTAACTGGAAGTAGAGCGAAAGGTATGATCCATGCATATTGATATGTATGTTCCATAAGAAAATAAAACTTTCTTTTTTTATTCTTATTAATTGTTTCCCATTCACCAGCCCTTATTTCTTCCGGAAGGAGCAATAATAAAATAAAAAAAAAAAAAATAAAGATATACAAGATATAAAAGAACTCAAATATGATTTTTCATTCTTAATTATTCTGATTCTTTCCAAACTATTGAAAAAAAAAAACAAAAAATTCAAATGAAGAAGTTACAATTCTTCAAATAACCAAGTTACTAGTTAAAAGCTACTACCTAGTTATTAACGAAGATATTTATTAAGATAAAAAATATGAAATTTTCTATTATTCTACTATAATACATACGATACGGTGATTTCTATCCATATTTATATCAATTATAGTAAGGAAAAAGAATGATACCAAAAATTCAAGTACTTTATTCTGATATGTATCGTAGGATCTGCCAATAACTCGATCCAATAAACCTAGTTTTTATTTAGTTTCTTCGGAATCATTAACTAATTCTGGAATTGATTGGCTTCTAGTCCAATAAAACAAACTTATGTTTATGTGTTTATGAAAAATCCTAGAATACTTGTCACTTCACATAGAACTAAAATGAGAAATTACTCAAATTTCCTTTATTTTATCAAGTAATGTATTGTTTAACGGATTAACTACTTTGATTTAATTTCAATTTTCATTATGTGGACTCTATCTCCGAGCTTGATCAATTAATAGAAAAAGGTTACATTCATTATTGGTTTCCTAAATTAGGAAAGGGTTCTTAAGCTTTTCGATTTATTAAATATAACATTTATAATATATATATATTATCTAAATAGACTGAGATATGAATTGGAACCTTTTTAATTCTTATCAATGGCATCCGATTCAACGGTAGTAGATCCCGCCCGTAGACATAGATTGAATAAAGATATGAAGCCCCCAATCAGTACAAATTCTTTTTTCTTCAAACATTGGATGTAATGGAAATGTGAAAAAACAAAATTCCCTTGAAAATCACATCGTTTTTTCTTTTTTCTTCTATTTCATTTCTTTTTTTATCCTTAATGATACCATATGCGATGCTCATCTATCTGTATCCATACTTTTCTATGTTATGAAGTAAGCATAAGTATCGGCTATGGAATAAAGATAGATAATGAATAGTTAATAGAAAGAACAATCTATTTTGAATTGAACAATAAATGTCTTTCACGTCCAACTATAAAAATGAGTAACCCTTTTATTTTGAAATGGCGGTTCCAAAGAAACGTACTTCTCTGTCAAAAAAGCATATTCGTAGAAATATTTGGAAAGGAAGGGGATATCAGGCCGCGGCAAAAGCTTTATCTTTAGCTAAATCTATTTCTACCGGGCATTCAAAAAGTTTTTTTGTGCGACAAACAAGTAATAAAGCCTTGGAATGATCTGAATCTGAATTAGCATGACTCGATGAATTGGATGATTAAATTTATAAGATGAAGAATTCACATTAACTAATGTTTTGAACTCATCAATATGAGATAGAACTAGCTGTTGTGGTATGTAGAATACAAATTATTCTGTATACTAGGTTCTAAAAATGATTTCTTTTTTTGTTTGAAAAAAAAAAAAAAGAAAGAAGTAGTTAGACACAAAATACAAGGTTTCACCTTTCATTGATTGGTTTTTATAATTCGCGAGATGGGGATTGTAACTTTCCCCATCGATTCATTTTTCACAATAACAAAACTCTTACTTTTTTTCTTAGGAAGGGATTGGCTTATTGGATTATGTATCTCCAATAGTTATACATCATTAAGATTTTTGGAAAATCTGAAACAAGTATGAACGAGGTTAGAGCCCCCTTTTTTGTTCCAAAGTAAGGCGGGGATAGGATTCATAGTCAAAGTCAATGGATTATTGAAACTAATTGATTAAAATATACATTTTAAAACTTGGATTTGTAGCTCTCTGAATCACTACATATCTACAAGGACTCCCTCTTATTTCGAACAGAAAAAAATAATAATAATAATAAAACTGCCAGGATCCCATTTAGATCGATATTTATGTACATTTATGTACTAAAGAATGAGTCAATCTTACGTAATCCAACCCCAATGGATCCTATCCCATGTTTGAGCTGGAGGATCGATCAATCGATATATCTAGATCTAATATCTAAATTATTTTATCTATTAATATTAGATTTCAAATCTATATATAAAGAGATCGTATCAGTTTCATTTTTATTTTCTAAGTTAAAGTACATTAAAGTACATACAGTAGAATTCCAATAAAGATTGAAACTCTTTTGTTATACGATATGCCCGGTCCAATACCTAATGGGTTTGGTAAATCCTCACACAAATTATGTTATGTATACAATGAAGATCCCAATCATTAATACATCTTTGATACCAAACTATCCAAATTTTTATAGAAATCCTTTGGGTGTAGTGATGAAGTTGTGATATATAAAAAATATTGTTTTATTTTGTTCATTGAAAAATGAATCTTTTTCGTTTCGGATCTATCAAATCAGATAAATGAGAAATGAATCGTCAAAAAATGAGAAAAAAAAATTCTTAGTTCTATACCCGGACTCAGGGCATAACCGTCTAGTTCCAACTATTCCAGAAGAACTTATAATACGGAAAAGCCCGCTGTTTAAAATGACCTCCTGCCACGATACTAAGGATTATTGAGCGTTTAAATATTTATTTGAACGGGTCTTTATTCATCGATTCTAACATTTCCTAAAATAGATTGCATTAAATCCCTCAATCTCGACGATTGAACATCATATGGACTATGATTATTTCGATGAAGCCGCCATGGTGAAATTGGTAGACACGCTGCTCTTAGGAAGCAGTGCTAGAGCATCTCGGTTCGAGTCCGAGTGGCGGCATCCTCTAAAAAAGGCACAATAGATCCTATAATGAATTCAATTCCGGATTTCCATTCCGTAATTGGGGATACCCCCCTAAAAAAAAAATTATGATATTTGCCACTTTAGAACATATATTAACTCACATCTCTTTTTCTATCATTTCAATTGTTATTACGATTCATTTGATGACCTTATTAGTCCATCAAACCGTAGTACTATTTGATTTGTCAGAAAAAGCCATGATGGCTACCTTTTTCTGTATAACAGGATTATTAGTTACTCGTTGGATTTATTCGAGACATTTGCCGTTAAGCGATTTATATGAATCATTAATGTTTCTTTCGTGGAGTTTCTCCATTATTCATATGTTTCCTAAAAGACGGAACCAGAAAAGTTATTTAAGCGCAATAACCGCGCCAAGTGCTATTTTTACCCAAGGCTTTGCCACTTCGGGTCTTTCAACCGAAATGCATCAATCTGCAATATTAGTACCTGCTCTACAATCCCAGTGGTTAATGATGCACGTAAGTATGATGTTATTGAGTTATGCAGCTCTTTTATGTGGATCGTTATTATCCGTAGCTCTTTTAGTCATTACATTTCGAAAAAACCTAGATATTCCTCGCAAAAGCAATCATTTATTAATTGGGTCATTTTCCTTTGTGAATGAAAAAAGAAGTGTTTTACAAAACACTTCTTTTCTTTCATTTATAAATTATCACAGGTATCAATTAACTCAACAATTAGATCAGTGTAGTTATCGTGTCATTAGTCTAGGGTTTACTTTTTTAACCATAGGTATTCTTTCGGGAGCAGTATGGGCTAATGAGGCGTGGGGGTCTTATTGGAATTGGGACCCCAAGGAAACTTGGGCATTTATTACTTGGACCATATTCGCGATTTATTTACATAGTAGAACAAATCAGAGCTTTCAGGGTGTGGATTCGGCAATTGTGGCTTCTATAGGATTTCTTATAATTTGGATATGCTATTTTGGGGTCAATCTATTAGGAATAGGACTACATAGTTATGGTTCATTCACATTAACAACTAATTGAAGAAAGGGCCTGAAGAATACATAGGAACATCGTCCCGTATATTATATAAAGAAGGTTTGTGCAAGTTTTTTCGAA